GAAAAGGGAAGGTATAGTAATGCTATGAATCACCCAGTATCGAATACTGGTAATAATATCAGCAAAAGAACGTTCTCCTGTGCTTCCAGACATGCCGAGCTCCACGTATTCTTGTACAGTCAAAAGGGGATCGATTCCGTAAAAGATGAGATCAGTAAATGGGAATTCACTGAAATTGAATCTTTGTGAGATCGTCAATAGTGTACCAAGGGTGTCTTTAGAGTATACTGAATCAGTATAGCTATCCTTCTTCTGACACAGCAACGCAATTTCACAATTAGTATCGAAATGTAGTGCTAAATAATTTCTTTTTTCTTTTATTGTTGCCTGTCGATGTAGAATTATATACCATTCAATTGAATAGAAAATTTTTCAAATTCCGGTAGTAGTATAAGGGTTATCCCCATTATTGGCTTGGGATTAGAAACTGAAGATCAGATAAAATGTGAATCCGACGGGTTGCTTTCAAATAATTCGCGAGGGAGATTCACATATTACCTTCTCCTACAATTCAATTCAATGCGAAATTTAGAAATATTCTTTCTTTTTGTGTTTGTAGAAGATGTTTTTTGTTGGAACCCCCCCCTTTTTTTTTCATTTTTAAGGAATTGGTTAGTTGTCCAGTAACAAGTAAGACTAGCCAATAGTCTTCGATGAAAGAAAGAGAACAAACAAGGAATAAAATAATAAATATTCTCGATGGACGCATTGTTGTATTATAGACCCCAAGGGTCCTTCTTTATTGATCTAATTTAATTCTAAGGGCGGGGCTTTCTGATTTTAAATATGTAAAGACAAAATAGATAAGTTTCGCACGATTAAATCATGCGAAACTTTCTTCTCATTAGAGATATTAATGCGAATGAACCTACTACTGACTCTAATGAGTTCAAATTCAAGTAAGTAATAAAGTTAAAGGAAAGGGCATTCTATTCTATTAGAATAGAAGGTCACTCTTTATTCGAAAATACACAATGTATTCGATACAATAATAAAAAAAAAAAGATCAAAAAAAAATAAAAATAGAAATGATTTTCCAATTTGAAAGCTATTCCGTTTTCTTTTTTGAATGAAGTTACACAACACAATTTTTTCTTATTTAAGATTTTGATTATTAATTAGAATATTAGTACAGGAATATTCCTTTTTAAGAGTTGCACAACGAATCCTGTTGATTCGGAATCACGGGATGCTTAGATATCACAGATGATGAATTGATTTCTTACCTATGTCACTCCATTTTTGTTATTACTGTCTATAATGATTGATGGATCAAAAACTTTCAATTGAAAGAATAAGTTCCATTGGTATTTTTGCTGATTCTTGTTTGTATCTTTCAAAATTAGAAATTTAGGGAAGTGCTTTATAAACAAACATATGTATAAAAATAACATATTTCATTTAGCCTCTTTATGCCTACTATAACTAGTTATTTCGGTTTTCTACTAGCGGTTTTAACTATAACTTCCGCTCTATTTATCGGGTTGAGCAAGATACGACTTATTTGAAATTAATTGAACGAACAATTCATAAAAAAAACGAAATCTTTCTGTGTTATTCCATATATTCTCTAGTTTCTTACCGTGCCAATTTCCAATTCTTGGTCATTGAGATTCATGGTCAATACGAATTAAAATTTAAGAATAGATATTCCCTCTCCTTTTCCTCTTTCAAACAAATTGAAATGATTGAAGTTTTTCTATTTGGAATTGTCTTAGGTCTAATTCCTATTACTTTGGCTGGATTATTTGTAACTGCATATTTACAATACAGACGTGGTGATCAGTTGGACCTTTGATTAATTAATATCTCTTTTTTTGATTGACCCCCCACTTGCTTTAATTTTCAATTTTAATACATAGGAGGTCAAATTTAGATTCCTGTTCAATTATTTCAGTGTTATTTTCGACCTAAGAATAACAAGAATGGAATCACGCCCTGTAGGATTTGAACCTACGACATCGGGTTTTGGAGACCCACGTTCTACCGAACTGAACTAAGAGCGCTTTATTCTCACACTAAAAATCTTGTAACCCTAATCCATTTTTGCATGCATATACTATTCTATAGAAGAGAGTCAAATTAAAGATTGATCATGTTCTGGATGCCCAATTTTATTTAATCGATTTCAATTGATCCCTCGTTACGATTACTGCTCATAAGATAAGCAATAGGTAGGGATGACAGGATTTGAACCCGTGACATTTTGTACCCAAAACAAACGCGCTACCAAGCTGCGCTACATCCCTTTCAATTGGTCTACAGTGTCATTGTAGAGAATCCCTGTATTGTTTTCCACATCTTTATTTCCTCCATTCATATACAAAAATTATCTTGTGATTTCTTCTTTTTGATCTCATATATTATATATAACTATAACGTATTCATATAACATATAATTTATTATAGTAAAAGACTTATATACGTTACGTATAATGAAACCCGCTGTAAAAAAAACGAATATTTTTCGTGAATGCTGGGACAGAAAAGGGCGTATTTTTTTTTTAAGAAAAGGAATATTCTACTGAATCATTGTACATTTCAATTTTAATTAGGGATTCCGCGGACAAATACAAGCGATCATTAACTACATATACGTCTGATCATATATGTATTACAAATTCAAATAAAGAGGGAGGATTTAAAATAAAATGCGAGATCTAAAAACATATCTCTCCGTGGCACCGGTAGTAAGTACCATATGGTTCGGGTTTTTAGCAGGTCTATTGATAGAGATCAATCGTTTATTCCCGGATGCGTTGATATTCCCCTTTTTTTCATTCTAGTTAGTTACATGGGAAGGGGTGAAGAAGATTAGAGATATAATAAAATATCTGTGACTAATACCTCCCCTTCCGTTCTTTTCATTTTAGAATTTTTAAAATTCTAATAAGTTCGAAAAGAGAAAGAATAAAAGTGGATTCAACTTCAGTGAAACTCGTAACTCAGGCCGGGGCTCGAATTCAAATTTTATTTTAATTAATATGATAAGAGAATGAGAACGTAAATGGAAATTGATGGGTAGGTCAACAATATCATACAAAATAAAATACTTAAATGAAAAACGAAATACTATACTGGGATTCTAAATATAGTTAGAAATTATTGTATTACTTATTATTACTATCTTGATTGCAACTAAATCTTTCATAATTTGATTTCGAGTTAGCAACTTCTATCTTTTTTCGTTCCTTTCTTCTCTTTGGATCGGAAAATAGAATAGTTGAGTGAATCAAAAATACAAAGGAGGTTCATGGCCAAGGGTAAAGATGTTCGAGTAACAGTCTTTTTGGAATGTACCAATTGTGCTGTTCGAAATGGTGCTAATAAGGAATCAATGAATATTGGTATTTCCAGATATATTACTCAAAAGAATCGACACAATACGCCTAGTCGATTGGAATTGAGAAAATTCTGTCCCTTTTGTTACAAACATACAATTCATGGGGAGATAAAGAAATAGATCGAACCGATCGCGATCGCCCGTATGTCACCCTTCCAAGGAAGATGAAAAATGACATATATTATATATACCATATATTTAAAGATAAACAAACCAAAAAAAAATACCCGACGAAATAAAATAGGATTTTCGGGATAAGGAATAAACAAATCATGGATAAATCCAAGCGACTCTATTTTAAATCCAAGCGATCTTTTCGTAGGCGTTTGCCCCCGATCCAGTCGGGGGATCGAATTGATTATAGAAACATGAGTTTAATTAGTCGATTTATTAGTGAACAAGGAAAAATATTATCTAGACGGGTGAATAGATTAAACTTAAAACAACAACGATTAATTACTAGTGCTATAAAGCAAGCTCGTATTTTATCTTTGTTACCTTTTCTTAATAATGAGAAACAATTTGAAAGAGGTGAGTCGACCGCTAGAACTACGGGTCTTAGAATCAAAAATAGATAGGCTACTCTTCACTTGAATCAAAATTCCATTCCAATACGAACTCAAAGGCAGATTGATGTTTTGTTCGAAAAATTCGCGAATCCAAATTTTATTATTTTATTGTCGTGTCATAAGAAAAAAAAAGAATTGGGGAAAAAGAATCAATCTTTTTTTATTGAACGTCTTGTTTGTTCATTTTGCCAACTTTATTATATTATTCTATTTTATCATACTAATTTCTATTCTACCTTCCCGGAGTTAATTCTCCAGTGCACTCCATTAAAATGGAAAACATTCCTATGGAGTCCTTCCAATCTGCTTATTTTAGAATCTCATTGGAAATCGTATAAAGACAATTTCTATTTAATATAGCTATTTGCGCAAGGATTTTACGATTAAGAAGCAATTGCCCCTTGTAAAGATTTTTTATTAAAATCTTATAACTATAGTATATGCAATTCCCGCGAATTGCTGCATTTATACGAGTGATCCACAAACGGCGAAAATCTCTCTTTTGCCTACCTCTATCCCGATAAGCCGAAAACAAAGCTCTTATTTTCTGTTGGGTAATAGTTCGAGTAAGTCTTGAATGAGCCCCTCGAAAGCTTGATGCAAATAAACGAATTTTTGTTCTACGTCTCCGAGCTATATATCCTCGTTTAATTCTGGTCATTGAATAAATGAAACTTTGATGAATAACTAATTGATTTCCTTTCTTTCAGTTATTCCTTTCCCCTTTACTAGTTTATTAATAACAAAACGGATTCTTCCAATGTATAAAATAAAAACTCCAATGGCTTTTGCTACTATAACCTTCCCGACCACGATTTGTTCTTTTTTTTTTCTAGGCATTTCACCTCGAAATAAGAAATTGTGTTGATACTAAATAATAAAAAAAGCATATTAAATAAAAACAAAAAAGTAGTAAATATAAATGAATAAAATAGTGGGTTCCATCGTTTCTATGGTTACTTCTTAAACGGCGAGGTCCCTTCTATACACCGGAGCCCCTTCTTTCATTTAATCAATGCTATTGTTAACTTGTACAGTTCACGCTCTTTGGCTCTACCCATGAATTATTCAGTAATCAGTCTTTCACAACTAGATCTACCTATACAGTAACGGTATTTAATTATGAAGTGAAGATTAGCTGTGTAGCTGACCCTCTTAGTCCGTTGTTGCAAGAGAAAGGGCATAATCTTTCTGCCTTTTAAATAGGATTTCCCCCGCTTAATGGATAAACATTTGCTACCAATGGGAAATTCTTTATCATCTTAAATTTAAAATTGAGACAATTGGATTTACACCAATAGAAACCATAAATTTTGATACACAATAGAAGGATATGATAAATACTTTTTAGATAGTGAATGGAGTTCTTCCATTTTATCCCATTTACTGGTACTGATCACTGATACTGGAAAAATGGGTTCTTTTATTTTGTCCCAGTCCATGCTCTGAACGAGTCACACATACACCCTAGTACATGTTCCTCGTCGCTGAGGGCATCCCCCAAGGGCGGGGGATTTCGTGACATTTCTGATTGGCTGTCGTGTCTTTCTAATAAGTTGTTTAATAGTTGGCATCTTGACTCGTATACATAATGAGCTGGTTTAGATCGATCCTAACCGGCCGATTAGGAATTAGTTCTATATTAATAGATTAATTAATAGAATACTATATCAAACCCGGTAAGAAGATAAAATTTCAAATGGCGTATTTGCACGAAATCCCTCTTATTTTTTATTCTACCGCTACAAGATCAACAATTCCATGAGCTTGGGCTTCTGTTGCTGACATAAAAGCATCTCTTTCCATGTCTTCGGATACAACCCATAAGGGTTTGCCCGTTCTTTGTACATAAACCCTTGTGATGGTTTCGCGTAGCTTTAGCAGTTCTTCCGCTTCCAGGATAAATTCTCCTGTTTGTGCCTCATAAAAAGAACTAGCAGGTTGATGGATCATTACCCTGATTCTATAACCTAATAAATGGTTCTTCTATCTCGAAGATAAATCAAAGAGAAGAAATTAAATAAAGTAAAGAATAATAATACGAAAAACAAAAGATAGAATTGAACAACCGTACAGGCATCTTTTGCGCATTGCATACGGCTATACAATGGAATTTACTTTTTACCTTTCATCGAAGAGACATAAAATAAAATATAGGGTCTATCAGACCCAGATCGGTAAATAATCCAATAACCATCCTTCATTTTATTTTATTTTGGAATAGTTAAAAAATACTATGATGGCTCCGTTGCTTTATATATTTATTTAGTCTGTTACTCAGCAATCCCAAAGTTTCTCTTTTTTTGTATTCTTTCATAAGATAAATATTGTTATTAGCTTTCTGGTGTGAAAACAAAAAAGTTTGTGACGCTGCAATAGGCTTCCGATAGATCAGATAAAATCGGAAATGCCCTTTATCCCATACTACTCTTTCGATATATAATCTAATGATTTTTGAAAAAAAAAAAAATCAAAAAAAGATTTCTCATATCGAATTCAAAATGCCATGCTATTATTACTTAATAGTCATATTTCATATGGCGAAGGCATAGTCTTCTTTTTTCTCTCTCAAATAGAAAACTCATTGGCGCCGAGCATGAGGGAATGCTAGACGTTTGGTAATTTCTCCTCCGACCAGAATAAAAGATCCCATTGAAGCGGCTAATCCCATGCATATTGTCTGTACATCTGGTCGTACAAATTGCATAGTATCATAAATAGCTACTCCGGGTATTACCCACCCCCCCGGAGAGTTTATAAAAAAATACAGATCTTTGGTATCATCCTCTAGACTGAGATATACCATAAGACCAATAAGTTGATTCGAGATCTCGCTATCAACCTCTTGGCCTAAAAAAAGTAATCTTTCTCGATAAAGTCGGTTGATTAGGATATAATTGTATCCTTAGGAACCGTACGCGCACCTTTTGATGCATACGGTTTACCAAAAATCGCGAAAAAAAAAGAATCAATGTGTAGATTACAGCCCGCATTCTTTTTTCATAGCGGGCTCCTTCGAACTTCTAACAAAGGATTTTTTTCTTCCATTTTTCAAGAAAGATTAGGTTTGGCCTGTTTACTTTACCTATATATAAAATATATATATATAAATTAAATCATTTACTAAACTTATCGAACGAACTTCTCATTGATGTATTGTTTCATCGAGATCGAATCCAAATCACGATGCCATTTTCTTGTTCCTGAACGGGTTTCTTCCATTTTTTTAGGTTTATGCCTCTACTCCGAGTAAAGATAGGCCCGATTTTTATTTGCACATATAGGGCAAATGCCCCAATACCACGTCTTTTGCTATGGCTTTTTTTTTTTTCAATTTATTTCATGTCTTCCGCTAAATATTCAATGTATTCATTATATGACTCGATTGATTAAACAGTTTGAGATCGCTCCTGTTTCTATTATAAATAGAATCAAATATGTATTTATAAATATAATATGATATGATAAAAGTAGTAATTCATAGATATATTACCAATTGGGTTTTTTCTAAACGGAGCCTGGATACTTCATTTTATTGGTCCAATCGAGCCAACCATAAATTATTCTAAACCATAAATTATTCTAATTGATAATATTAATCTGGATACCCCTCCCCAAAAATAAATATAATTTAATTGCATTTCACGCTCCAAATTTTTGATGATTCAATCAATCTTTTTTGGGCGAAAGGGAGGATATCTCGATCAGGGGAGAGAATGGGGAAATCCCATGTGACCCAATATATCTGACAAGTCGCACTATATGTCAACCCAAGACGCATCTTCCTCTCCAGGACTTCGAAAAGGTACTTTTGGAACACCAATAGGCATTAAATGAAAGAAAAAAAGAATTAAGTACTATATCTTACTTTGATGTGGAAGCGTAACAACGGGTTTATTGTCTTAATAAGATTATCCTTTCTCATAGTTTATACATAAATGAAATTGAATAAGTTCATAACATAAAAAAAGAAAACCAAATGATTATGACTAAATAAAGGAAAATTTTTACGAAACGAGTGGGTCTTTTGAATGATATGAACAAATATGTATGTCTTCACTCATAGAAAATGAAAGTGGGATCAATCCCCCCTACCATTGCGTATTGGTACTTATCGGGTATAGAATAGATCTGCTTCTTTTTGTTCCTCCAAACAGAATTCGTCTATTATTACTAAAAGAATAGAACAAATATTAATTCTTTCCTCGAGATAATCTACTGAAAGGGGGGGGTCCCGAGCATAGTTTTTTTTTCCATCCAATGCAATAAAGTTACATAGTGTCTATTATTCGTTGAGAAAGGGGTATTTCCATGGGTTTGCCTTGGTATCGTGTTCATACCGTCGTATTGAATGATCCGGGTCGTTTGATTTCTGTCCATATAATGCATACAGCTCTAGTTGCTGGTTGGGCCGGTTCGATGGCTCTATACGAACTAGCGGTTTTTGATCCCTCTGACCCTGTTCTTGATCCAATGTGGAGACAAGGTATGTTTGTTATACCCTTCATGACTCGTTTAGGAATAACCAATTCGTGGGGCGGTTGGAGTATCACAGGAGGTACTATAACGAATCCGGGTATTTGGAGTTACGAAGGTGTGGCGGGGGCACATATTGTGTTTTCCGGCTTGTGTTTTTTGGCAGCTATTTGGCATTGGGTGTACTGGGATCTAGAAATATTTTCTGATGAACGTACAGGAAAACCTTCTTTAGATTTACCTAAGATTTTTGGAATTCATTTATTTCTTTCAGGGTTGGCTTGTTTTGGGTTTGGCGCATTTCATGTAACGGGGTTGTATGGCCCTGGAATATGGGTGTCCGATCCTTATGGACTAACCGGAAGGGTACAATCTGTAAATCCAGCGTGGGGTGTGGACGGTTTTGATCCTTTTGTTCCGGGCGGAATAGCCTCTCATCATATTGCAGCAGGGACATTGGGCATATTAGCCGGCCTATTCCATCTTAGTGTCCGTCCGCCCCAACGTCTATACAAAGGATTACGTATGGGAAATATTGAAACCGTCCTTTCCAGCAGTATCGCTGCTGTTTTTTTTGCCGCTTTTGTTGTTGCTGGAACTATGTGGTATGGTTCAGCAACTACCCCGATTGAATTATTTGGTCCCACTCGTTATCAATGGGATCAGGGATACTTCCAGCAAGAAATATATCGAAGAATTGGTGCTGGGCTATCCGAAAATCAAAGTTTATCAGAAGCTTGGTCTAAAATTCCTGAAAAATTAGCCTTTTATGATTACATTGGTAATAATCCGGCAAAGGGGGGATTGTTCAGAGCGGGCTCAATGGACAACGGGGATGGAATAGCTGTTGGGTGGTTAGGACACCCTATCTTTAGAGATAAAGAAGGGCGTGAACTTTTTGTACGTCGTATGCCTACTTTTTTTGAAACATTTCCGGTTGTTTTGGTAGATGGAGACGGAATTGTTAGAGCCGATGTTCCTTTTAGAAGGGCAGAGTCGAAGTATAGTGTCGAACAAGTAGGTGTAACTGTGGAGTTCTATGGTGGCGAACTGAATGGAGTCAGTTATAGTGATCCTGCTACTGTGAAAAAATATGCTAGACGCGCTCAATTGGGCGAAATTTTTGAATTAGATCGTGCTACTTTGAAATCCGATGGTGTTTTTCGTAGCAGTCCAAGGGGTTGGTTTACTTTTGGACATGCTTCGTTTGCTCTGCTCTTCTTCTTCGGACACATTTGGCATGGTGCTAGAACCTTGTTCCGAGATGTTTTTGCCGGTATTGACCCAGATTTGGATGCTCAAGTAGAATTTGGAGCATTCCAAAAACTTGGGGATCCGACTACAAGAAGACAAGTAGTTTGATACAAGATTGATTTCTTATCTTTTTTTGATTTAACATAAACAGGGTACCGGATAAATCTGGATTTGAATCGTTGCCTTTTCTTTGACTCTTTCTCTTTAGTTATTCGGGAGACGCTCCAAAATAAACAGGCATGGAAGCTATAATTGTAAACCACAATCGAATCTATGGAAGCATTGGTTTATACATTCCTCTTAGTCTCGACTCTAGGAATAATATTTTTCGCTATCTTTTTTCGGGAACCGCCTAAAGTTCCAACTAAAAAGATGAAATGATTTTTGATTATCTCAATTGAAGTAATGAGCCTCCCAATATTGGGAGACTCATTACTTCAACTAGTCTCCGTGTTCCTCGAATGGATCTCTTAGTTGTTGAGAGGGTTGCCCAAAAGCAGTATATAAGGCGTACCCAGTAAAACTTACAAGTAAACCAGATATAGAGATGGCAACTAAGGTTGCTGTTTCCATTATTATATAAGTTTAAGACCACAACGGATCTATGATAAGATCATTTATTTACAATATAATGGTATACAAAGTCAACGGCTCTCAATGAATACAAAAATAGGATTTATGGCTACACAAACCATTGAGAATAGTTCTAGATCTGGTCCAAGACGAACTAGTGTAGGGAATTTATTGAAACCATTGAATTCGGAATATGGTAAAGTAGCTCCGGGTTGGGGAACTACTCCTTTGATGGGTATCGCAATGGCTCTATTTGCGATATTCCTATCTATTATTTTGGAGATTTATAATTCTTCCATTTTACTGGACGGAATTTTAATGAATTAGATTCACAAGAACTACTAAATAGCTTTTCACTACAAAGTGAAGCAGTTAGGTCTTTTTTAGCCCATTCTTTTTTTTGGTAGTTTGACCGTGGAATTTCTTTGTTTCTGTATTTCCGGAATATGAGTGTGTGACTTGTTATAATTGATCCTATGGATACTACAGAGAGCGGTTCTGTCATCTTGATACAGATGGTTTTACCTCGTCGGATATTCATTATAGTATCCGGAACGCGCGGAATATAGGAAATAGATTACAAACTATTATAACTATGATTCATATTTAATATTAAGACCTCGCGGGCCGGACTCCAAAAAAAAGAGTGAACCAAAAAAGAGTTAAAAAAAAAGAGGGTTAGAAGTGTGATAAATCGAAAGATTTTTATTCTTTTTCCCGTTTATGCTTATTTTAATTAAGGGACAAACCTTTCTTTGGATTTTTATTCAGTATATCTATTCATTGAATAAGTGATGATCCAATGATTCTTACTCAGGTAATTTTTGGACTTAGTTTGAAGGTTTTCTTGAATCATCGTGGTTGTAGTATGAATCTGAGGTTTTAATCGATTCATAGGGTCTTAACAAGAGAATTCCTATCAATAATAAAGAAAACAGAAGTAAAACCGCATTACACACAAATAAAAATCAAAAATCAAAGAAAATCAAAAAATAGGTGAATAGAGGATTCAAGAGGCCTGATCAACATAAAGACGAATGAGCCAACTTGATATTTTGGCATTATAACCACAAAGAAGAGCTTTCAGATTTTTATTCTTTCGTATCTTCAGAGAAAGGGTGAATCATAGGATTAAAGAAGTTTCAAACTTTTTATTACACATATCCGTTATAGCCAGTATTTTGGTGTTTCTGTTTGAGCCGTACGAGATGAAATTCTCATATACGGTTCTCGGAGGGGGAGTTCCCTGGATTTACCTATCTCAATAAAGTCTATGATTGGTTCGAAGAACGTCTTGAGATTCAGGCGATTGCAGATGATATAACTAGTAAATACGTTCCTCCCCATGTCAACATATTTTATTGTTTAGGCGGAATTACGCTTACTTGTTTTTTAGTACAAGTAGCTACGGGATTTGCTATGACTTTTTACTATCGCCCGACCGTTACTGAGGCTTTTGCTTCTGTTCAATATATAATGACTGAAGCTAACTTTGGTTGGTTAATCCGATCAGTTCATCGATGGTCGGCAAGTATGATGGTCCTAATGATGATCCTGCACGTATTTCGTGTGTATCTCACCGGTGGCTTTAAAAAACCTCGCGAATTGACTTGGGTTACAGGTGTAGTTCTGGCTGTATTGACCGCATCTTTTGGCGTGACTGGTTATTCCTTACCTCGGGACCAAATTGGTTATTGGGCAGTCAAAATTGTAACAGGCGTACCGGAAGCTATTCCTGTAATAGGATCGCCTTTGGTAGAGTTATTACGCGGAAGTGCTAGTGTAGGACAATCCACTCTGACCCGTTTTTATAGTTTACACACTTTTGTATTACCTCTGCTTACTGCCGTATTTATGTTAATGCACTTCCCAATGATACGTAAGCAAGGCATTTCGGGTCCTTTATAAAGAATAAATAATATAGATCATAGATATTTGTAATCAGTCATTTATCACTTCACTCAGGGTAGAAACGATAGGATTTCATTGCTATAAATATGGATTATTGAAAAGAATAAAACATGTATTTGGATATTTCCCTTCAACCCCCCAAAAAATTGTATTATTTATTTGACACTAATGGTTGAAGGGAATTCTCTGAAGAGAAAATGGATTATGGGAGTGTGTGACTTGAACTATTGATTAGTCCGTGCAGATATATGCCTTATCTGCCACATTTGTTTGAATTCACAACTAAATGTGTCTTTGTTCCAACTACCACGTAAGCCCCATACAGAGGATAGGCTGGTTCACTTGAAGAGAATCTTTTCTATGATCAGACTTGA